CTTACTTTATCCAATCCATCATGAAAAGTAAAAAAAGGTAAAGTAACCCTGCTTTGATTGTCCTCTAATTTTGTGTCTTGTTCTTCCGCATGTAGAAAAGGAATAAATAAATCAATCAAATTACGGGAGGCTTCATAAAGTGCTTCTTTAGGAGTTAAACTTCCATCCGTCCATATTTCGAGAAAAAGTATCTCTTGTTTTTCATTCCCATTCCCATAAGAATGAATACTATGATTTGCATTTCGAACAGGCATGAATACCGCATCTATAGGATAACTTCTTTCTTGAGCGTTATTTGGTGTTTTCATCCGATATCCGCGATTCCTCTCGATTTGTAATTCAATACACAAATCTATTGGTTCCGTCAGGCTAGCTATATGCTGTGTAATATCAACGATTTCCACAGAAGGCGGTGAGATGATGTCTTGAGCAGTTACATATCCAGGGCCCTTGACGCAAATAGATGCGTCGCGAGTTCCATACAGATTACTTCTCAATACAATTTCTTTCAAATTCATTAAAATTTCATGTACCGATTCTTCAATACCTACTATGGTAGAATATTCATGTGGTATCTTTTCAGATTTTGCGCGTGTGATACATGTTCCTTCTATTTCTCCAAGCAAAGCCCTTCGCATCGCGATGCCTATTGTATCGGCTTGTCCTTTCATAAGCGGAGACAAAATAAAACGTCCATAATAAAGACGCTTACTGTCTGCTCTTGATTCAACACACTTCCACTGTAGTGTCCGAGTAGATACTGCTACTTCCTCTCGAAGCATAGTAATATTATTTGATCAGATCATTGAATCATTTATTTCTCTTGAAATCCGTTCAATTCTTAATTTCTATACACGTCTTTTTTTAGGAGGTCTACATCCATTATGTGGCATAGGGGTTACGTCTCTGACAAAACTTAATAGTATACCACTTCTACGAATGGCTCGTAATGCTGCATCTCTTCCAAGACCAGGACCCTTTATCATGACTTCTGCTCGTTGCATACCCTGATCCACTACTGTACGAATAGCGTTTGCGGCTGCGGTTTGAGCAGCAAATGGCGTCCCTCTTCTTGTGCCCCTGAAGCCACAAGTACCGGCTGAGGACCATGAAACCACCCGACCCCGTATATCTGTAACCGTTACAATGGTATTGTTGAAACTTGCTTGAACATGAATAACCCCTTTTGGTATTCGACGTCCATTCTTACGCGAACCAATGCGTCCATTCCTACGTGAGCCAATTCTTGGTATGGTTTTTGCCATATTTTATCATCTCATAAATATGAGTCAGAGATATACGGATATATCCATTTCATGTCAAAACAGATCTTTTATTTGTGTATTGAATTCTTTGGAGGGTCCTTTTTTAGAAAGATTATCCCTGTCTCTGTTTATGCCTAGGGTTGGAACAAATTACTATAATTCGCCCCCGCCTACGGATCAGGCGACATTTTTCACAAATTTTACGAACGGAGGCCCTTATTTTCATATTTGTTATTCCTTACCTTAATTCCGAATCTACTCTTTGGAAGAAAATAAGTCTCTTAAAATTTTAAATAAAATTTGGAACTTCCAATTGTATCCGCGCGAGAGGAATGTTGAAAAAGCCATTTAATCGTTCGAATCTTTATTGCGGAGTCTATAAATTATGCGTCCCCTGGTTGAATCATACCGACTTACTTCAATTTTTACTCTATCACCTGGCAGTATCCGTATAAAACTACGTCGGATCCTTCCCGAAACATAACCTAGAATAAGATCCTCATTATCTAAACGAACCCGAAACATACCATTTGGAAGTGATTCAGTAATTAAACCTTCATGAATCCATTTTTGTTCTTTCATTCCAGGTAACCCCCTTGAATTATCAACTAATGGAGGAGGAGTGATATTAGACAACCCGTCTTTCCTCTTTTTTTTCACAAAACAAACTAGGAAGTTACGGATGCAATTCGGATACCAGAAAGATCACCATATATAACACAAAATTTCTCCTCCGATTCCTTCTAGTCGAGCCTCTCGGTCTGTCATTATACCTCGAGAAGTAGAAAGAATTACAATACCCATTCCTCCTAAAATCCTAGGAATTCGTTGATGGTTGGAATAGATTCGTAGGCCGGGTCGGCTGATACGTTTTAAAACAGTTCGATATGGTCCTTTTCTATTCCTTCTATGTCGCAGAGTTAAAACCAAGAAACATTTCTTGCTTGCTCGATGTTTTCTCACATTTTCGATAAAGCCTTCTCGTAGAAGTATTTTAACAATGTTTTCGGTGATATTTGTAGATGCTATTCGAACCGTCCCTTTTTTATCCATGTCAGCATTTCGTATAGAAGTTATTATTTCGGCAATAGTGTCCCTACCCATGATGAACTATAATTATTGGTGCCTCCGAGTTTTTATATAATAAACATACTCTGCTTTTTTATTCTTTTTTTATGAATTATTAAAGGTATATGCGTGAGACACAATCTACTAATGCATTCTACTAATTATAAATGGAAAGTGGAATCTAATTCAGATACCCTGCTATTATTATGTTCTCATCTATTAGTATTTATAATACCTCAGGAGCTAATGAGACTATTTTAGTAAAATTCAACTGTCTCAATTCCCGAGCGATCGCACCAAAAACTCGAGTTCCTTTTGGATTTCCTTCTTGATCAATGACAACTGCTGCATTGTCATCATATTGTATTATCATACCATTGTCACGTTTGAGTTCTTTACATGTACGTACAATTACAGCTCTGATCACTTCTGATCTTTGTAGAGGCATATTGGGCACTGCTTCTTTGATTACAGCAACAATAACGTCACCAATATGAGCATATCGGCGATTACTAGCTCCTATGATTCGAATACACATTAATTCTCTAGCCCCGCTGTTATCTGCTACATTTAAATAGGTCTGAGGTTGAATCATATCATTATTTTTTTATCTTTTTTTCTTTCAATTCAAAGCAAAAGGCGAAGAAAAAAAGAAGAAATATTATTTTTCCAGAAATAAATATAAATAAACTGCGGTTTTTTTCATCACAAGGGCCCCTTTCCTTTCGTCCCACATCCCTATCCCGCAATAACGAATTGAGTTCGTATAGGCATTTTGGACGCAGCTATAGAAATAGCTTCTCTGGCTACAATTTCTGATACTCCGCCCATTTCATAAAGTATTCGACCCGGTTTAACGACGGATACCCAATATTCGGGAGATCCTTTCCCCGAACCCATACGTGTTTCGGTAGGTCTTACTGTAACAGGTTTGTCTGGAAATATACGTACCCATATTTTTCCACCACGGCGCGCATATCGTGTCATGGCTCGTCGCCCCGCTTCTATTTGTCTAGATGTGATCCAGGCGGGCTCAAGTGCCTGAAGGGCGTATCCGCCAAAACAAATTCGATTGCCTCGATAAGATATTCCCTTCATTCTTCCTCTATGTTGTTTACGAAATCTGGTTCTTTTTGGGTTATAGTTGATGGTTGTTTCTCAATGCCATCTCTACTGCAGAACCGGACATGAGAGTTTCTTCTCATCCAGCTCCTCGCGAATGAAACAATTAAAGAATATTACAGATATATTATTTAATGAATAATACACCGAATCATGGAATTTGTTGAGCTCTAATCTGTCCCGTAGGAATTAAAAAATGTTGCTCGTAAATATCCAATTATAATAATATAATGTATAATTGTCTTTTTAATTAATCGTCTTACCTTTATTGAATCACCAAAAATTTAGCAATCCAATTAAGGCTTTCGCGGGCGAATATTTGCTCTTTGAACATCCCTTTCATTCGTAGAGGCATCTCATGACCTCTCTCTCATAATAAATGAATTGGTTCTTGGCTCGTTCCGCCATCCCACCCAATGAATCATTAGCATTCTTTTCAAGGGAATCTTCCGCAGTCACAGGTTCTGTCGTTCCCATCGCTTCTCGATTAATGGCTAGGCCCGAACTTTGCAACGGAGCTCCTAATAAAAAAAAAAATGGGTTCCTGAATCAATCTCCTCAGTCTTTATTGACTCGATGCTCTTTATTATTTTTATTTTTCTTATGAATTAATTGTATTCATTTAATTATTAATTATGGACGAATACATATTAATTTAATGCTTTATTACACTGCCTTTTATGAGATAGTTCATAGACCATACATATTGGAATCGTATATCATTGCTATTCTTTTTCTTTCTTTCTCTCATCCTTCCATCTATCTATATCCCTTTGTTTTTTCTTCACAACCTTATAATCTGATTGATTTTTCTTTTCTGTAAAAAAGATTTCAGTTGCTACAACAATACGATCGATACATCATATAGTGACTGGTTCCTTGGATCCAGATAATACGAAGCAATGAGCTGGTTATTGGTTATATAGTTAAGTTCACACTAGGCAACGGTCCTTTGTTTTTAAATCCTAACCAAACCAACGAGTCACACACTAAGCATAGCAATTATATGGAGTCAATCGAATTGTTATTCAACCCTATAGAATTCTAAAATTTCTCATTTTTTTTATTGAATCTAAAAAATGAACGAGTTTGTTATTTTTTATTCAATTGCCGGATGGATGGAACAGAAAGACAACAAAAGAACCATTATTCCTCGTCTGTAAATATCCAAATTTTGATTCCTAATGCCCCATAGATAGTTCGAACTGTATAGGAACAATAATCAATTTTAGCTCGAATGGTTTGTAGGGGAACCCTACCTTCTCTGATCCATTCGACACGTGCAATTTCTTTTCCGTCGATACGCCCGGCAATTTGTACTTGAATTCCTTTTGTATCCGCTTGTTCGGTTAATTCAATAGCTTTTTTCATTGCCTTTCGAAATGAAACTCTATTCTTTAATTGTCCGGCTATAAATTCTGCAAGAATATTAGGTTGTCCATAAGGTTTTGCAACTCTTGTGATAGCAATGTTAAGTTTTCTGTTCACAGAATTCAATTCTTTTTGCACATTTATTTGTAATTCTTCTATTCCTCGTGGGCTGCC